GGCAAGAGGTCAACGATTACGGGAATTGCTTAAGCAATCCCAATCAGCCCCTCTTACGGTAGAAGAACAGATAATGACTATTTATACCGGAACAAATGGCTATCTCGATTCATTAGAGATTGGACAGGTAAGGAAATTTCTTGTTGAGTTGCGTACTTTTTTAAAAACGAATAAACCTCAGCTTCACGAAATAATATCTTCTACCAAGAAATTTACCGAGGAAGCGGAAGCCATTTTGAAAGAAGCTATTCAGGAACAGATGGAACGCTTTCTACTTCAGGAACAAGCATAAAAAATGGATCACTCTTATATCTTTTATATTTTTCAAAATTTTAAATGAAAAAAAAGGGTGATTTTTTTTTAGATTAATTAGATATTATTTTAATTTTGAATATTTTAATATTAAATAATTTCATATATTAAATAAAATATAAGTATCTCGGATTCAATGAAAATTATTCAAAAAATAGTTCTTGACATAGAAATATAGAAATCAAAAAAATATATATTATATATTTATATATATGGAAAAAAATTGCGTCCAATAGGATTTGAACCTATACCAAAGGTTTAGAAGACCTATGTCCTATCCATTAGACAATGGACGCCTTTCATTCCTATTTGTTTTCGTATTTTTTACTTCGAATCTCTTGTTCGTAAAAAAAAAATAAATAGCGGATTGTATGTGAGCAAATTTCGGCAATTACGTATTCAATTCAATGATAGATTAAGGTGAAATTATGAATTGAATTTTTAAAATAATAAAAAGAGAAAGCGGGTAGCGGGAATCGAACCCGCATCGTTAGCTTGGAAGGCTAGGGGTTATAGTCGACGTCGATTCATCATTTTTAACGTCTCTAATTCAAAACCGAACATGAAACTTTTATTTCATTCGGCTCCTTTATGGTAGATGGATAATTTCCCCGATTTAAGACGTAACTGAAAAAAAAATTGACCCATAACATCTATGTCAGCCTTTACTGTCTGAATACATTTTAAACTACTCGCTTTCTAGATGATCCCTCTAGAAGAGGAGGATTATAACACTCTTTCTAGTTACTTCGTTCTCTATTTCTATTTGAACGAATCCTGAGGAAAAGAATTTTCTTTCCACCGAGCTAAACAATATATCGATGTCTCTAGTAAACCAAAGCCATCGTTTAATAGCTATTTTGCTTCAATCTCCCCTCTATAATCTATAAACAAATCTAAAATTGAAGATTTAGTTACGATTAGAAAAAAGCTTTCTTCATCCATAGATCCTTTTACTCATTCAATTGGAAGTAGTGATCCAAAAAAAAATTATGTTTCGTAATTTCATAATCCAATTTTTCAATTGCTAATTGATCCTTGTATAAAATATAAAAAGCACGAGAATGTATATTCTTCCTCGAATCTGTCATTGAGAGGTAAAGAATTAAATCCTTTTAAGAAATAAAGTTTTTTTTCGGAATATGAAGAAAACCGAAGGACCCCTTAACTATGTAAGGGGTTATATAGAACGAATCACACTTTTACCACTAAACTATACCCGCTACAATGCGATTATTATCTATAAATGGATCTTTTGTCGAATCGGATGTAATCAATACAGGATCAGACAAGAATTATTAAAAATGAAGTGTTGACGTGTTTTGTTGGGTACTTAATGCGATTAAGAAAAGGGTGCTAAAAAAAAAAATAATCAAAAATCAGAAATGATACTTGAATTCCCTATCATAGGAATAGAAAGAATCCTCCTTATAATTTAAGATTTATTATTGTTGTTGCTTCAATAACATTTTTAAATTCAGCTAATTATCTATGATTATGATTCAGTGGAACAAAAAAAGGCCCGGCTAGGTACTGACCCGGCCAGGCCATGGAAAAGCCCTTATCCGACAAAAATAACGAGGTATTCTTTTTTTTTTATCATAAAATAATTTTGCGAGCCCGTACTTTAGAGTTGGAATTGCTGATAAACGTGATATATATATAATTATATAAATTATAGAACTTTTATTTTTATTCGAATTTAACGAATTTAATTAGAATTAAATAGAGATATTAATTAGACTAAACTATACTATCTTTTTAAGATATAAGTCGATTTAAATTTTAATAAGGATAAAGAGATAATTTCAATCCTTACTTTATATGTAATGTAACATAGTTATTATCCGTTTTCAATTGGGAGAGATGGCTGAGTGGACTAAAGCGTCGGATTGCTAATCCGTTGTACGAGTTATTCGTACCGAGGGTTCGAATCCCTCTCTTTCCGTTTCCCTGGATCGCTTGATATTTAAGTTATCTTTCGATCAAGTAAAAGTATTATTTGATGCTTATTCTTCACGTCCAGGATTACGTCCTGGATCATTAGATAAGAATCCGAAGATGAAGAGAGAAACAAAGAATATCACTACTGTGTAAACGAAGAGTTTGAGAGTAAGCATTACACAATCTCCAAGATCTTTTTTTTTTTTTTTAGAGAATAGATTATCCATTTTTATATCACATATCATATTTTGACACCATGAAAGGAAGTACTTTTTTAATTTTTAGACAGGGTTTTTCTTTAGTAAAATTTGAATTTTATTTTGAAATACCCGCAATACCGAATTGTGGGGTATCCTATATAAGATCTTTGACGAGAAAAGAAAAAGGTCATAATGAAGAAATGGGGTGATTCAAGAATTTCAATGTTTCAACTAAAGGTTCATACTCTAAGACTTAATTCAAAATTTCATCGAAAACTTACAGCAGCTTGCCAAACAAAGGCTAAAAGAAAAAACAGCAAAGGTATGACCGGCATAAAATCGACAATTGGATTTAAAAAAGAGTAGGCCTCGGGTAATTTGGCCAAGAAAAAACTACTCAAATAAAGGGCAGAGTTAAGACAGATACCGCAAAAAATATTAAGCATAACAAAGATTTTTTTCTTGGAGATAATTGTATTTTGATTGAGTTATTGATATCTTATTGATATAAGGCAAAAAATAATGAAGAAAGTAAAGTAGACCAAAAAATCCTTTCAACCCATTCACCCAATCAAAAGCCTTCAATTCTAAAAAGAGAATATAAGAAATCATACGTTTATACAATACAATATCTTAATTAAATTATATGTAATGATCAATCAAGTCCAGTTTAATTCTATATTATATATATCTACACGTAGCAAAATCCTATCAACAATATAGTGCATAGATATGTATTTGCATTGGAATTGACGAAAAACCAACACTCATATTAGTGTTTATTAGTGCAGAATTGGAATTTAAATGGGGCGTGGCCAAGTGGTAAGGCAACGGGTTTTGGTCCCGCTATTCGGAGGTTCGAATCCTTCCGTCCCAGAGCACCCATTATATCATATCCGTAAAACTCTTGCTTTTTTGAACAAGACTCTCTTTAAGATCTTTAATTTGAATTTTAGAGTGGAGTAGTGGCTATAATATGATTCTTGTTTATCATTTTTACTTATCTGATTCAGAGAAGAATATTGTTTTATCAAACTAAATTGCGTTCGAATGAGACAGAGATGTAACTTAATCTACTTAATCTAATTGTTTTGTTATCTAGGTCAGATAGGAACATAGACCCCACACCACACTAGTTTGAATAAAAAAAGTTGGACAGACTATCATTGTATGCCTGTGCCCATCCCTCTCTGCTATTCCTATTGAAGTTAATTTCGGTACCCTATCTTATATATTTTCGTTTTAATATTTAATTGAAATACATATATCTATGTATCTGTCTGAATCTCATTAACAAACGATCAAGTAAATTACATATGTAACAGATCTGTTTTCTTTGCACCGAGTTTTTTGTCATTTTTTGTTTGGGTCTAAGAGTTCTATTCTTCCGTTTATTTGCTACCTATGGGATTTAAAAATTAGTGCTGAGACGTTTTCAGAAACTAACTACCCATTCATATCTATTTCTATTATCGATATAGAAGGACAAAAGTACAGATTTCTTATTATTTAGCGATCGCACTAATGACTATTCATGATTCCATAATTGAATCAATTAAATACTAGTTCCAAACTAGAGGAATGTTATGGTAAAACTTCGTTTGAAACGATGTGGTAGAAAGCAACGTGCGACTTGAAGGACATGATCAGCTGTGGATGTAATAATCCACCATTTTATTACGAATAGAAGTGCTCTTGACTCGACATCCTTTGTTCTGCTCGACTAGAACCCATCAGTTTTTTCTTGGGTTGTAATGTAAAAAAGGGGTTATTATAGTTACATGATGGAGCTCGAGTAGAAAGTATTGAGTCATTTCTATTGAGTCATTTCTCAAGGGTAAGGGTCTAGGGTTAGTGTCAATTAATAAGTTTGAACAACTTCGTAAATATAGCTTCTATATAGAAATTGAAAGGATTCCATTTTAGAAAGTTTCAAATCGAAATCTAAAAAAAAGTCAAATTTGTTGGACTTGGTAAAACTTTTTCAATCAAAAGTGGAACACGCGTGAATCAACCGTTCTGATGATTCTTTGATAGAACGAAATCACAAAAAAGGTATGTTGCTGCCATTTTGATAAGGATTAAGGATCACCGAAGTAATGTCTAAACCCAATGATTCAAACAAAAGATAAAGGATCCTGGAACAAGGAAACACCATTTTTCATTGTCTCAACAACTAAATATGAAGAATAAAACAGATTATAAACGAGACAAGAAGGGGGCTAGAGACCACTCAAAAAATGAAATAGCTTAGGGATTGTGAGCTATTTGAGAGTTATCCCACTTGAGTTATGAGTACAATTTTTTGTTTTACATTTCTAAATGAAACAAATTGAAATCTTTAATCATAGTCTAATTGATTTGATGATTTTATGGATCTATTTGACACTCTAATTTTATACATAGACATAATTTTCTCGAGCCGTACGAGGAGAAAACCTCTTATACGTTTCTAGGGGGGGTATTTTAATCTATCCCAATGAGCCGTCTATCGAATCGTTGCAATTGATGTTCGATCCCGAAGAGAGGGGAGAGATCTCCGGAAAGTTGGTTTTTATGATCCGATAAAGAATAAAACTTATTCAAACGTTCCTGCTATTCTATATTTCCTTGAAAAAGGCGCTCAACCTACAGGAACTGTTCATGATATTTCAAAGAAGGCGGAGGTTTTTAAGGAACTTCCCTTTAATCAAACAAAATGAAAATAAAGAGTATAAGCTTTTCTCTACTTCTCTAACCCCGCCTTTTCGTATTGTTCCCATAGAATCCCCTGTTCTAGTGGTATTGGTATATAACGACAAAAAGCGAAGGGGGATATTCCCAAAATAGAGGGACTAGATGAAGAAATTGGATCTCGAAATCTAAAATTATGACATTATCTGCAATCGACTGGTTTTCATTGGAACTCTACTAACAAATAATAATAACCACGGAATCAAACTTGCTTATTCGCTCAACTTATATTGATTGAAGAACTCGGATTTTTTTACTACTTTTTATTCCTTGATCTACTATCTACACCTTTTTGCATCTATGTAGTGCCAATCCAACACCAGTCCTTATAGTGAATATTTTAATTATTTCCATTTTTGTATTCACATTTATATTGACAACAGTGTATCGAACAAATATAATTTGATCGTGTATAAGTATAAATCTTTTCTTGACATAGGTTCGGTTTTTTATTTTACTTCGTTCAATTGATGGGTTCGTTGAATTCTCTGTGATACAATAATTTTTTATTGGAGTGAAAAAAAAGAACGGGAGGTTGATTCACTTGTACATTTATATCTATTCTAAATTCGAATTATATGCAAATTTAGTATATTTGCATCTGATCTCTTCATTTTAATATTCAGTTCAGAAGCGATTTAATTTTGAGATTTCTTTTTGTATTCTTAGTTTAAAATAAAATGTTTTGATTGTGTAATGGCACTCAAATTTAGTTATATTTTTTTACTGTATTGACATTTACACATCCTATTGTTTTTAGATTTTTGGGTTGCTAACTCAACGGTAGAGTACTCGGCTTTTAAGTGCGGCTAGTATCGTTTACACATTTGGATGAAGCAAGGGATTCGTCCATACCATCGGTAGAGTTTGTAAGACCACGACTGATCCTGAAAGGGAATGAATGGAAAAAATAGCATGTCGTAGCAATAGATAATTCTGAGAATATTGCATTCTTACCGGATCGGTACAAAGACTTGTTTGAAGGCTTGGATCGGGGCGGAATAAAATGAATTAAAAGTTGGGTCGAGTGAATAAATGGATAGAGCCCTCTGGCTCTAATTATAGGGAAACAAAAAAGCAACCGGCTTCTGTTCTTAACTTTGAATGATTACCCGATCTAATTAGATAGACGTTAAAAATGGATTAGTGCCTGGTGCGGGAACGGCTTCTCCTATGCCTATTATGAGTGGATTATCCTTTTTTTATGAATCCTAACTATGTTGATATTCTCCATTTATGCATTGGAGAGGAGTGTGTAAAAGAAGCAGTATATTGATAAAGATAATTCAATTCTTTCCAAAATCAAAAGAGCGATTGGGTTTAAAAAATAAAAGATTTCTAACCATCTTGTTATCCTATAACGAACATAAACCTATTTATTAGATGAAAAAAAAAGAGGATGGAGAGTCCGTTGATGAGCTTACCTGTCTCCGAGGTATATATTATTTTATTATTATACTACGTTTTGACCGTATCGCACTATGTATCATTTGATAATCCAAGAAGTATCTTATGCCTATCTTTGGTTCAAATCTAATTTCAAATGGGGGAATTTCAACGATATTTTGAACTCGATAAATTTTTGAAACAGGACTTACTATATCCGCTTATCTTTCAAGAGTATATTTATGCACTGGCTCATGATCATGTTTTAAATAGATTCATTTTGGTGGAAAATTTTGGTTATGATAATAAATCCAGTTCACTAATGGTGAAACGTTTAATTACTCGAATGTCTCAACAGAATCCTTTGCTTATTTCTGCTAATGAGTCAAACCAAAACCTATTGTTGGGGCATAACAAAACTTTAGATTCGCAAATGATATCAGAGGGATTTGCAGTTATTGGGGAAATTCCCTTTTCCCTAAGATTAGTATCTTCCTTAGAAAGGAAAGAAGAAATAGGCAAATCTCAAAATTTACGATCAATTCATTCACTATTTCCGTTTTTAGAAGACAATTTTGTACATTTAAATTATGTGTCAGATATACTAATACCCTACCCCATCCATCTAGAAATCGTTGTTCAAACTCTTCGCTCCTGGTTGAAAGACGCCTCTTTTTTCCATTTATTACGCTTCCTTCTCTATGAGTATCAGAATTGGAATAGTCTTATTATTCCAACTCCAAAGAAATCAAGTTCCATTGTTTCAAAAAAGAATAAAAGATTATTCTTGTTTATATATAATTCTTATGTATGTGAATACGAATCCATCTTCATTTTTCTTTGTAACCAATTTTATCATTTACGATCAACATCTTCTGAAACTCTTTTTGAACACCTTTTTTTCTATGGAAAAAGAAAAGCTCTT